GAGCTACTTTTTTTTCCACTGTAATTTATACAATAAGTATTTAAATGTCCTTCAAAAGTAAGTAAATAAATACGAAACATATAAAATGCGGTTAATCCCGCTGTTGAACAAGCTATTATTGCAAAAATTGGCGAAAACAACAAACTATCATTAAGAATTTCATCTTTAGACCAAAAACAAGCAAGGGGGGGAATACCACAAAGAGAAAGTGTTCCGACTAAAAAGGCCGTTTTTGTAATCGGCACATGTTTTGTCAAACCACCCATAAGAATCATATTCTGACTTTTATCGGGAGAATATCCAACTATAGCTTCCATTGAATGAATAATGGATCCAGACCCTAAAAACAACAAAGCTTTCGAATAAGCATGAGTAATCAAATGAAATAAAGCGGATCGATAAGACCCCATACCTAGAGCTAACATCATATAACCCAGTTGAGACATTGTAGAATAGGCTAAACCTCTCTTAATGTCTTTTTGAGCAAGAGCTAAAGTGGCTCCTAAGAATACTGTTATTATACCTATCAAAGATATTATATACATTATAGAAGGGATAACTATAAAAAGAGGAAGAAGACGAGCTACAAGAAAAATTCCCGCCGCTACCATAGTAGCAGCATGTATAAGAGCTGAAATAGGAGTAGGGCCCTCCATGGCATCAGGTAACCATACATGCAGAGGAAATTGTGCGGATTTAGCAATAGGACCCACAAATAATAGAAATGCACACAAAGTAAGGAATACGGGATTTACTCTATTATTTAAAATTAAATTATTGAATATTTCGAACAAATCCTGAAATTCGAAACTGCCAGTTATCCAATAAAGACCTAAAATTCCTAATAATAAACCAAAATCCCCTACACGATTAGTTACAAAAGCTTTTTGACAAGCATTCGCTGCAATAGGTCGTGTGAACCAAAAACCTATTAATAAATACGAACACATTCCAACTAATTCCCAAAAAAAATAAACTTGGATCAAATTAGAACTAGTAACTAATCCTAACATTGAAGTATTAAAAAAACCCATATAAGCAAAAAATCGCAGATATCCTTGATCATGAGACATATAATTGTCACTATAAATCAGAACTAAAATCCCAACAGTTGTAATTAATATTGACATAATAGAAGTAAGTGGATCAATAAAGTAACCGAACTCAAACGAAAATTCATTATTTATGGTCCAAGACCATACATTTTGATGAATGCAACTTCGAACAATTTGTTGAATAGATAGATAGAACGAAAAGATCATAACTATACTTAACAAAAAAATACTCAGAAAAGTCCACATACGGCGAAGGTTTTTTGTTGCTGTCGGAAAAAGTAGAAGTCCAACTCCTAGTAAAATAGGTACTGGAAGTGGAATGAAAGGGATCATCCATGAATATTGATATGTATGTTCCATAAAATAAAAAATCCTTTTTATTTTATTCTTAAATTTATTATTTCTTATTCACTGGTTTGTATATATATATATTTTTTTTTCAAAGGGGACAATAAAAAGCACGCGATTTCAAACCTAAATAGAGCTTGTTTCGCATTAGTATAATCCTTCATAAATCTTTGAAAATCAATTTATATTCAAATCAAAAAATTATAAGTGATTAAATAATATTACTAGTTACTGTCAAAAAAATTGATTTGTCTTTTTTTTATTACTACTAAATATAATTGTGATTTTATGCAGATACAGAAAAAGTGAATTATAATTCCGTATTACAATAATTCCGTATTACAATAATTTATATACATATATTAAGAATAGAACAAAGATTTACACGCCAAAAAAATACTTAATATTAATTATTAAATAAAAAAACTTTTTAATAACTAAATAAAAAAAAGTAAAAAACATTTGGGTTTTTAATTTTTGAATGTCTTTTTTGTTTTGAAAATAATATATAATAAACTTTGAAAAAAAAAAAATAACTCGATATGGAGTACGAAAGAATAGAATAATAAATGTCTTTGACATCCAATTATACCACTGAAAAACTTTTTTTTTCATTTTTGAATGGCAGTTCCAAAAAAACGTACTTCTATCTCGAAAAAGCGTATTCGTAAAAAAATTTGGAAAAGGAAGGGATATTGGACATCGTTGAAAGCTTTTTCATTAGCAAAATCACTTTCGACAGGTAATTCAAAAAGTTTTTTTGTACAACAAAATAAATAAAAAACACTATAATAATTAGAATTAGCCTAACTTAAAAACAAATTTTTTAGAATACATATAAAAATAATAGGAACCAAAAGAGAAAAAAAAAAAGACAATATTATATAGATAAAAAAGAAAGGTTCACATTTTTTTTAGTTCAAAAAAAGGGGATTCTTATTTTCCCCATTACTACCTTGATGCAATAATAAATACGGATCTTTTATTTCCTCTTAACGAGGAAATAAAAGATCTGTAAACGAAATCAATAGGTTCTTCAAATTAATTTAAGTGAAAAAATTTTCACTTAATACCTTTAGTTTAGGAATTATTATTTCTCTGAATTATTATATTCTTTACTTGGAATCAAATTGATAAAAGCATCCGTCCACAATAAGTTAATATTAGATAATAATAATAAATAATAATATATGATATGATTTTTAAGTGATCCAAGAATCTGATGTTTGTACAATATAAAAAGATGCATCAAAATAAATATTTTGATAATTTTTTTTTTGAATTTCTCTTGAGCAATTAAGAAAATCTGATTTTATTGAAAACTTCTAAGGGTTTTGGAGAAGTTTTAATTGTTAGAAAAGCGTTTTTTTTTTTCATTTATATGATTTAAAAAAATGATAAAGAGCTTTTACAGTTTTGTCTTTGGGTTGAAGTCCCAACTACTTGAATTTAATTAAATTTTTCATTGTATTTGAGAAAAAAATATAAAGGACAAAAGGTGAAGTAAAATAATTTAAAATAACTAAAATAAAAAAAAGATCTTAATTGAATTAAAACCCCAAATACCTATTTAAGTTTTTATTCATTAAATCAATTGTAAATTGCAGTTTATTTGAATCTCGACGATTGAATGAAAACTTGTTAGTATTGTTTTGAACAAGTTGCCGCTATGGTGAAATTGGTAGACACGCTGCTCTTAGGAAGCAGTGCTAAAGCATCTCGGTTCGAGTCCGAGTAGCGGCATAAAATCTTATAAAAGAGATATTATAAGTTTTAGAATCAAAATAATACCCGACTTTTTTCTAGAATCGGGTAAAACCTAGTATTAATTTATTAATTTTTAACAAATTTTTTATGATTTTTTCAATTTTAGAGCATATATTAACTCATATATCTTTTTCGGTCGTTTCAATTGTACTGACAATTTATTTTTTAACTTTATTAGTTAATTTAGATGAAATCATAGGATTTTTTGATTCATCAGATAAAGGAATCGTAATTACGTTTTTTGGTATAACAGGATTATTATTGACTCGTTGGATTTATTCAGGCCATTTTCCATTAAGTAATTTATATGAATCATTAATTTTTCTTTCATGGGCTTTTTCAATTATTCATATGGTTTCCTATTTTAATAAAAAACAAAAAAATCACTTAAACGCAATAACTGCGCCAAGTGCTATTTTTATTCAGGGTTTTGCTACTTCAGGTCTTTTAAACAAAATGCCTCAGTCTGCAATATTAGTACCCGCTCTCCAGTCCCAATGGTTAATGATGCACGTAAGTATGATGATATTAGGCTATGGCGCTCTGTTATGCGGATCATTATTATCAATAGCTCTTCTAGTGATTACATTTCGCAAAGTCAGACCTACTTTTTGGAAAAAGAATATAAAAAAAAATTTTTTATTAAATGAATTATTTTCTTTTGATGTACTTTACTACATAAATGAAAGAAATTCTATTTTACTACAACAAAACATTAATTTTAGTTTTTCTAGAAATTATTATAGGTATCAATTGATTGAACAATTAGATTATTGGAGTTTTCGTATTATTAGTCTTGGATTTATCTTTTTAACCGTCGGCATTCTTTCAGGAGCTGTATGGGCTAATGAGACATGGGGTTCATATTGGAACTGGGATCCAAAAGAAACTTGGGCATTTATTACTTGGACCATATTCGCAATTTATTTACATATTAAAACAAATAGGAATGTTAGGGGTATAAATTCTGCAATTGTGGCTTCGATAGGTTTTCTTTTAATTTGGATATGCTATTTTGGCGTTAATCTTTTAGGAATAGGTTTACATAGTTATGGTTCATTTACATCGAATTAAATAAAACAGTAACAAAAAAAAAGGAATCCAAATAAAAAAAGAATACCATCTATATCTAACTTCATATTAAGTTAAGAAATCTAATTTCGTTTTAGTAGGAAATCCTCAAGAACCTTTTGAATCAAGTAGTACAATGATTCAAAAGGTTCTCACAATACAAAGATCAAAGATTTCTGATTACAATTCAATTTAATGTTTTTTTGAATTTCCTGAAAACTATCCATAAAAATAATTAGATAAAATGGATTCGACCTTGTCACTTGCTAATGAGAGCACAAAATCAGGATAAATCCCAATACCAATTATGGGTAGAAGAATAGAGATTGAAAGAAATAACTCTCGGGGTCCAGAATCAAAAAAAGAATAGTTTTTGACATTAATTAACTTGTATCCATAGAACATTTGGCGTGACATAGATAATAAATATATAGGAGTTAATATCATTCCAATTGCCATTACAAAAATAATTAAAATTTTGGAAATTAAGAAATATTTTTGACTGGTAATTATCCCCAAAAAAACAATTAATTCTGCAACAAAACCACTCATGCCCGGCAATGCAAGGGAAGCCATCGATAAGATAGTGAACATTGTAAATATTTTTGGAATGAAGATAGCCATTCCACCCATTTCATCAAGATAAACAAGTCGAATTCGATCATAACTCGTTCCTGCCAAGAAAAAAAGTGCAGCGCCAATAAATCCATGAGAGATTATTTGTAAAATCGCTCCATTAAGTCCAGGATCCGTTATAGAACCAATACCTATAATTATAAAACCCATATGAGATACAGAAGAATAGGCTATTCTCTTTTTTAAATTACGTTGACCGGGAGATGTTGAAGCTGCATAAATTATTTGGATTGTACCGACTACCATCAACCAAGGAGAAAAGAGAGAATGGGCGTGAGGTAATAATTCCATATTGATTCGAACCAACCCATATGCTCCCATTTTTAATAAAATTCCAGCGAGAAGCATACAGGTACTGTAATGTGCCTCACCGTGGGTGTCAGGTAACCAAGTATGTAAAGGGATAATCGGTAATTTGACAGCAAACGCAATAAGAAATCCAATATAAAATATTATTTCGAGTGTGACAGGATAGGATTGATTAGCTAATAGTTCTAAATTTAATGTTGGTTCGTTCGAACCATATAAACTTATACCTAAAACTCCTATTAATAAAAAAATGGAACTTCCTGCCGTGTATAAAATAAATTTTGTAGCTGAATACAGACGTTTCTTTCCACCCCACATGGCTAAAAGTAGATAAACGGGAATTAATTCTAATTCCCACATGATGAAAAAAAGTAAAAGATCCCGAGAAGAAAATGATCCTATTTGACCGCTGTACATTGCTAACATCAGGAAATGGAATAATCGGGAATCCCGAGTAACTGGAAAAGCCGCTAAAGTGGCTAAAGTAGTAATAAATCCCGTCAGTAAAATCGTTCCTATAGAAAGTCCATCTATTCCCATTCTCCAGTAAAACTCAAAAAAATTGATCCATTTATAATCTTCGGACAGTTGAATTAATGGATCGTCCATTTTAAAATTATAACAAAAAGCGTAGGTCGTTAGAAGAAGTTCTAAGATACAAATGCATATAGTATACCATTTATTGACTTTATTTCCCCTATGCGGGAGAAATAACATTAACGAACCAGCAGATATTGGAAAAACAACAATTATTGTTAACCAAGGAAAATCATTCGTGGTAAAGACAAGATACACCAGGTCCAAAGAACGCGTACTCAAAAAAAATATATAAATAAAAAAATATAATTTCACTTTTTTGAGTACGAGTACTTGTCAATAAAAAAAATAAAATGTATTCCAAATTTATTCAAATGAGGTTTTCAGTAACGTATCAATAAGCTAGACCCATACTTCGAGTTGTTTCATGCCATAAATAAACTCGAACGCTCAAAAAATCCGTTGGACAGGCGGATTCACATCTCTTACAACCAACACAGTCCTCGGTTCTTGGAGCAGAAGCTATTTGCTTAGCTTTACATCCATCCCAGGGTATCATTTCTAATACGTCTGTAGGGCATGCTCGGACACATTGAGTGCATCCTATACAGGTATCATAAATTTTTACTGAATGTGACATAGGATCGATAGTTTTTTGAATGTCATAAATTTTCAATCTAGTAAACTTCTAACTGAATGATATATTAAACTACTAGATGAAGCAATGATTTCCTTTACTAGAATTTTTGTAATGAATTCTGGCTCAATTGATAAAAAATAGGGCTAAAATACTTTGATTTCTTAGATTTTCACAAATAAAATCTAGTAGGTCATAACCAATTTTATATGCAAATTTTAATCTATAATTTGTTTTATGCTACTTATTTAATAAGGTCGATTGGTTGATGCGAATTGATTTTCTGTTACGATAAATTGACGAGACTATAGCTAATCCAATAGCTGCTTCAGCGGCTGCAATTGCTATAACAAAAATGCAGAAAATATCCCCTTTTAGTTGGGAATTATCAAAAAAATCAGAAAATGTTACGAAATTCATATTAACTGCATTGAGTATAAGTTCAAGACACATAAGAGCCCTAACCATATTTCGACTCGTGATCAATCCATAAAGACCAATCAAAAATAAATAGGCACTCAAAACAAGTACATGTTCGAGTATCATTCAGCAACTCCTTATCAATTTTGATTCATTTCAATATGAAAAACAATTCACCGGATTCAATCAACTAGAATATAACAAAAAAGTACGACTAAAAATTATATTAGGTAAAAAAAATTTAAAATATATATCAAATATAAACATTGATATTTAAAATATGAAATAGTATTCAATCAAATTTAATTGACTAAACGGAAAAAAATATCATAACATACACACAGTTTTCTTTGGTCTTTACTAATTAGAACTTTTTTATTGACGAGCCACAGAAATTGCACCTATCAAAGCAACTAAAAGAATTATTGAAATGAGTTCAAATGGAAGAAAAAAATCTGTTGATAAATGAATTCCTATTTGTTGACTATTACTTATTAAATCTTGCTCTAGAATCTGGTTTAATCTTGTAGTCCAAATAACCCCGTACCATGACGTATCAAGAATAGTCGAAATTAATGAAAAAAGAATAGTTGTACAAACCAACGAAGTAATCCCATTCCCAACGGTCCACAGATTGAAATCCGTGGAATATTCTGAATCATTCATGAACATCACAGCAAATATGATTAAAACATTTATGGCCCCCACGTAAATAAGGAGTTGTGCAGCAGCTACAAAATGGGAATTTGATAGAATATACAATAAAGATATACAAACAAGAACAAATCCTAAGGAAAAGGCTGAAAATATTGGGTTGGGAAGTAATACCACTCCCAGACCTCCTACTATAAGACCGGATCCCAGAAAAACTAAAAGAAAATCATGTATTGGTCCAGGCAAATCCATTATATTATTAAAAAAAGAAAAAAATCGAAATCCTTTTCATGACCTTATTAATTTAACCGGGAAATTTGTTTTTAATATGTTTCTAATAGAGTGAAATTAGAATCAAATGGATATGAATTGATGTAGATACAATTATTAGGCAATTTCTCTTTTTTATTCTAAAGTATATTTTCAACCTATCTATTTCAAAAAAGTAATTAATAATATATTATATTAAAATAAAAGAATGAGCCTTAATACTTAACTATTATTATATAAATACAATACAAGTTTTTAATTAAATTCTTTATATAATTCAACAATTTTGAATTCTTTTTTTAATCAAATTAGTGGGTTTACCCATTTTTTGTTTGAGGTGAATTCAAAATTGTTCGAATAGTGTAATCGTCAATTACTGACATTGGTAAACGACCCAAAGCTATTTGATTATAATTCAATTCGTGACGATCATAAGTTGAAAATTCATATTCTTCAGTCATTGACAAACAATTTGTTGGACAATACTCAACACAATTACCACAAAATATACAAATTCCAAAATCAATACTGTAATTAAGTAATCGTTTTTTTCGAATATTAGTTTCCAATTTCCAATCAACAACAGGCAGATCTATAGGACATACTCGAACACATACTTCACAAGCAATGCATTTATCAAATTCAAAATGGATTCGACCGCGGAAACGTTCCGATGTTATTAATTTTTCATAGGGATATTGAATAGTTACAGGTAAACGATTTGTGTGGGATAGGGTAATCATGAAACCTTGACCAATATACCTTGCAGCTCGTAGGGTTTGTTGACCATAATTCATGAACCCGGTTATCATAGGAAGCATATTGTAATTATCTATGAATAATTTTATCTTTGTTTCTTTTTCTTGTTTAAACCAAATAATTAATATGTTGGATTCATTTTCAATTTAGAGTGAAAAGAGTTGGAAAGAAGTTGTTAATAATAGATTACCAAGGGAAATAGGTAAAAGAAATTTCCATCCAAGATTTAATAGTTGATCCATTCTTAGCCTAGGTAAAGTCCATCTTGTTGCAATAGAAATGAACAAGAACAAATAAGTTTTAGCTAATGTAATAAAGATACCAATTGTTGTTCCAAAAATTTGATCCCTTTGAAATAGCTCCAGAATAGATATATACGGAATAGAAATATTCCAACCGCCTAAGTATAGAACTGTTACAAATAATGAGGAAATTAATAGATTTAGATAAGAAGCAACGTAAAATAAACCAAATTTGATACCTGAATATTCAGTTTGATAACCTGCTATTAATTCTTCTTCCGCTTCTGGTAAATCAAACGGTAACCTCTCGCATTCTGCTAGGGAAGAAATTAGAAAAATGATAAAACCTATAGGTTGACGCCACAAATTCCATCCCCAAAAACCATATTTTGATTGTGCCTCAACTATATCAACTGTACTTAAACTGTTAGATAATTCTAGTCGGTGATAACATTACTATTTTCACCGCTATTACAAAACCGTACATGAGGTCTTCGCCTCATACGGCTCCTCGGGGGCCATAAAAAAATCTAAGGACCAGATTAGTATTATTTAGATGGATATGATGTGTTCTAAAATAGATTAAATATAAATATATCTGGGGTCCCGAATTATACCAATGGAATTCTGTCTGCTCAAATTCTAAGAATAAAAAAAGCGCTTCGGAATTCATCTCATCCTTTACAAATTTTCATTTCTATTTGTTGAGTAATAACTTAATCCTTTAATAAAATACTCCTTGTAAAAACCAAAATAGGTATTTCAGGTCGTGGTTTTCGCTTACGAAAAAGAATTAGACATCCTATTAGTTTATTATTTATGACAGAAATTCTATTTTATTTTCGAAATATATGAAAAAATATCCGTATTTCGTTCCTATTCTTCTTTCTTTTTTTAGAAAAAAAGTTGGTCAACTTATAAAAAATAAAGGATTATTTCGTTTCTGATAGTCATTACATTTATCGGTGGATAGGAGCATACTCTGAATCGGAATCTTGGGGAGTACTGTCTGATCATTTCTACGAAGTTCAAGCCCCAATTAACCTTCTTTTTTTTGTTATCTTATGTTATGCATAAATATCCTTTTCAATTTGGTTAATCTCTATTACAAATTCTTTGTGTATTTTGGTGTTTCTAACCATCCACTCACTTTTACCTAATTGACGCTCACTTTGTAATACATGTATGTTAATCTATATAACTGATAGTGAAAACGTCATACGGTTAATATTTTTCACCCGCTTCAAGCTAGGCTGACTAATCAACCAATCTTGGGGTAAAGCGATTCTGACGCTTATGTTTATTTCCGTTTAACCTTTGTACATAGGAAATGAGACTCACTTTTGCGTTTTACTGCTAATTTCTGAGCAGTTTTTTTTCACTCATATATAACTATCAAATTCCTTTTATTAAGATTAACCCGAAAGATAAATATATATATTTATATTCGGTTTTTTAACTTATTCGTCTAGAAGAAACGGAATAGTAAAAATAAACGTTTATGTTTTAACGAATCGCACGTAGAGATATTGATAAAACACATAGAGTTAATGGTATTTCATAACTAATCGATTGGGCAGCAGCTCGCAGACCACCTAAAAAAGAATATTTATTATTTGATCCGTATCCTGACATAAGAAGTCCAATAGGAGCAATACTTGAGATGGCAATCCATAAAAAAATACCGATATTGAGATCCGCTAAAACAAGGTGATTGCTAAAGGGAATTACTGAATAACTTAGTAAAATTGAGATAACTGCTATAGATGGTCCAATACTGAATAAAGGAGTATTTCCTCTAGATGGACGAAGATTTTCTTTGAAAAGTAGTTTTGTCCCGTCAGCTAGAGCTTGAAGAATTCCCAACGGGCCGGCGTATTCAGGTCCAATACGTTGTTGTATCCCTGCGGATATTTCTCTTTCTAACCACACAATTACTAGTACACCTGTTATGATTCCCAATATAAGAGAAAATATAGGAACAAATATCCATAGGAGTCCATAGACCTCTTTTAAAGATTCCAATCTAACAAAAGAATTTATAGTTTGTACTGCTGTTGCATAAATTATCATTTTAACGATCAACTTCTCCCATAATTATATCTATGCTACCGAGTATCGTCATAATATCAGCCAATTTCATTCTTTTAACTAGTTCAGGAAGAATTTGCAAATTAATAAAACCCGGTGGTCGGATTTTCCATCTCCAAGGAAAACCACTTTGATCTCCTATGAGAAAAATCCCCAATTCCCCTTTTGGGGCTTCAACTCTTACATAAAGTTCTTGTTTCGATAATTCAAAAGTAGGAGAAGGTTTTTTACTAATGAATCGATATTCAAAATCATTCCATTCTGGATTCCTTTTTCTATCAAAACCTCGTCTTTCTAAATTCTCATAGGGACCCCCCGGAAGTCCTTCCAGAGCCTGTTGAATAATTTTTATGGATTCTGTCATTTCGCTAAGTCGTACTAAATAACGAGCTAAGGAATCTCCTTGTTTTTGCCACTGAATTTCCCATTCAAATTCATCGTAAGACTCATAACGATCAACTTTACGAAGATCCCATGGTATTCCGGATGCGCGTAGCATGGGTCCGGATAAACCCCAATTTATTGCTTCTTCCCCACCAATAATTCCAACCCCTTCAACCCGTTCTAAAAAAATCGGATTTCGTGTAATCAGTTTTTGATATTCAACAACCTCTGTTAAAAAATAATCACAAAAATCCAAGCATTTATCTATCCAACCATAAGGTAAATCAGCCGCTATTCCTCCAATACGAAAAAAATTATGCATCATTCTCATACCGGTGGCAGCTTCGAAGAGATCATATACAAATTCTCGTTCTCTGAAAATATAGAAAAAAGGAGTCTGTGCACCAATATCTGCCATAAAAGGGCCGAGCCATAACAGATGAGAAGCTATACGACTCAATTCCAGCATAATTACTCTGATATAGCTGGCCCTTTTAGGAACTTGAATATTTCCCAATTGTTCTGGTCCATTTACTGTTATTGCTTCTGTAAACATAGTAGCTAAATAATCCCATCGCGTTACATAAGGTAAATATTGTATAATTGCTCGGTTTTCTGCAATTTTTTCCATTCCTCTATGTAAATAACCCAATATGGGTTCACAGTCAACAACATCCTCACCATCTAGAGTAACAATTAAGCGAAGAACACCATGCATGGATGGGTGGTGAGGTCCCATATTGACTATCATAAGATCTTTTCCTGTAACTGGTCTCTTCATAAGTTTTTCCTTGGTTCGTTCTGGCATGAATTAGATTGCTGAAAAAGAAGTTTATCAAAAAATTCAAGATCTAAAAAATTAACTAATTCAATTTTTTTGAATTTAACGAGTTTTTAATTCCCGAATATTCAACTGATTAATTAATTCTTTATAACGTACTCTATTTTTTTTTGACAAATAAGCCAGCAGTCGTTGACGTTTTCCCAGAATTTTTCGTAGACCCCTCTGAGATAAATAATCTTTTCTGTGCAATTCCAAATGTGAAGTAAGTCTTCGTATCTTATTAGTGAAACTGAATACTTGAAATTCAACAGATCCCCTGCTTTCTTCTTTTTTTTCTTGAAATGAAATGAATGCATTTTTTATCATAAAAAGAAATCCTTCCCCTTTTAATATGAATTGAAAGATATGAATTTTACTGATCAGTAATAATAATGGTAGTTTTTTTGTACAAGGATCTTAATTTAATTATCAACTTATTAATTCTTCATTTTAGAAAAAAATCTAAATTTAGATCTAAAAAGGAGGATTCGGTTAATTTATTTATGGATCTGCTCTGATTGGTATCTATGGCATTGATTAAATTAGTAGAAAGCTTTAATTAAAAAAAATCCCCCATATTTTGTGCATACAGTTATTTTCATATGCCGTAACTTAATATATTATATTATATATAGTAAAAGGGATCTATCATTAATAAATTGGAAATCGCGTATACATGTGTATTCTTATCATACTGAAATGATTTCCGTTAGGAGTATTAAACCAATAGCGATTCATACAAGCTAAATCTTCTAATCGAAAATTGGGCCAAAGAAATGATTTGAATTTAATTAGGTTATTTTTATCCTTATCAAGATCTTTCTTTTTATGCAAAACTGTAGTCAAGTTTTGAATATTCGTATTAAATCTTGAATTTCTATCCCTCGCATTTTTTTTTTTTAAGTTGAAACACATTAGAATTCGAAATTCTCTACGTCGTTTAGGGGATAGAATATTTTCAGGGACAAAGAAATCATAATTATTTTTTTTTCTATTTACAGTTTTGTTTTGATATTTTGTAATGGATTTTTTAATTTTTTTTTTATCAATATAGCTTTTTTTTTTATATCTTTTACTTATTTTTTGTTTATTTTTATGAACCAATGAAATACCTATGGTTCTATATATAATAAGTTGTCCATCCTTTGGTACAGAGAAACGGACAGGTTCAATAATCAATATTCCTTTTTTCATTAATTTTGCAAAAGTGAAATTTTTCTCAATCATTAGAATGTCTAGGCTCATCTCCCCTCTTTCAATAGAAGATATTGCAATTTCGGTTGGATTTTTTAGTCTAACCAAGAGACAATATACTTTTACATTATTGAGAATTTTTTGATTAAAAAAACAATTCCATCGCAATTGAAAACGCGAATATCTTGTCAGAAATAAATCAAGTTCAGCTTCTGTATTGCTTTTGTATTGTTTTTTATTTTTAGATTTTTTTATCGTTAATTCTGCAGAATTTTCTTCAATATTTTTTTCTTGGTTTGATAGAGCTGATTCAGGATTTCTTTTTTTTTCTTTATCTGATTCAAGCTCTCCTTGACCGGCCAATTCTTTTTCTTCTTTATTTCGATTAGAAAATCGAAGGGATTTTTTTTTCTTTGATGGTATAAAACCTTTTTTCTTTCGAGCGATCTTTTTATTAACATTTATATTTTCATTAAAATTGAAAAGAAGTAATTTGATTGGTATGATCCACGGTTTGATTTTATATGTACTAGAAAATAAGAAAAATTCTGGAAAGAAAAAAAATTCAAAATTTGTTATACGATGATTTTGTATTTCTTCATTCATTCCCATCCAATCACAAAAGAAACTTTTTTGATTGGCAAGACCCGTCTTCGTTATTTTATCAATTCTTTGATAATTTTGAACTTTAGTATTAATATATTTTTTTTTACTCTTGGTATCAACCCAGGGCTCAATATTTACTTTTTTTGTAAACCAAAAGTTGAGAATTCTCCAATCCAAATATTTTCTATACCGAATTTCCCCTATACCCCGACTATTATATTTTTCTAGAAAACAAGAGACTAAACAATTATCTAGAGCAGTGCCTATAGACATGTCAAAATTTTGTTCTGTAGCATGAATAGATTTGTAGCAAAAAAGATTATATATATAATCTTTTTTTAAATTATGTTTTGGATTTACTAACCTGTTGGCCTCAAAAAAAATTTGTTTTTTGTAATTATCAAATTTCGTTTTTTCATATGAATCCTCTTTGGTTAAACTTGGATTTAGAACTAGAGAGTCTTGGTTTATTTTCTTTTTCCATTTTTGGGTTACTAATCTATCCCATGCAATCTGAGGTAAATTGTATTGATAATGACTTCGTAACCAGTTTTGCCATTGATTTACTTCCGAATTAAAAAAGGTTTTATCTTTCAATTCATAATGCAAAATTCCTTGTTCTTGAAAAAAATCCTTTATTTGATTCTTAACAAAAAAGGATGTTATGCATATGTTATATTCAAGAACAGCCTTTAATTTAGAAAAGTGACTAACTTGAATTTGTGATAATTTGTAAAATACATATGCTTGTGATAAAGAGCATAGGTCATAACTAAAAAATTTTTTTTTTGATATGAAATTTTTTATAGTCGAAATAAAATAAATGGTATTTTTTTTTTTTTTTATTTTTTCTCTATTTTCTTCATTCTTGTAAATATATTTATCAAGAATTGTTTTTGTTGATTCAAAAAAAAGTTGTGTAGTAATTCTTGGAATATTAATGATACCTAGAAAAATAGTTATAGACAGTTGTTCGCTGCAAAATTTTATAAAAAAAAGAGATTTACGAATTACTCGGGTATTTTTTCTTTTGAATGTCTGCCAATTTTTTTTTGATGACTCAATTATTTTAGAATCATAACGCAGTTTGTTACAACTATTAGTTAGGTTTTGTTTTTCTTTTGAAATTTCTTCGATTTGATTTCTGGTTGTCTTTATTCTATCAATCAAATTTTTTATTTTGTTTTCGCTGAGTGA